AATGGTGTACCCCTTCTTGTACCCTTGAATCCACAAGCCCCGGCAGAGGACCAAGAAATTACCCGACCCCGTACATCTGTAACAGTCACAATGGTATTGTTGAAACTTGCTTGAACATGAATAACTCCCTTGGGGATTCTACGTGTATTCTTACGTGAACCAATACGTCTATTTCTACGCGAACCAATTTTTGGTATAGGTTTTGCCATATTTTATCATCTCATAAATATAAGTCAGAGATATATGGATATATCCATTTCATGTCAAAACAGATCTTTATTCTTTTTTTTTTTTTTTTTACTTATTTTATTTATTTGTACATCTGTACATCGGGTCCTTTAGATTTCGAGAGTCTTTTTGTTTTAGAAAGATTATCCTTGTCTTTGTTTATGTCTCGGGTTAGAACAAATTACTATAATTCGTCCCCGCCTACGGATCAATCGACATTTTTCACAAATTTTACGAACGGAGGCCCTTATTTTCATATTTGTCATTCCTTTTTTTAATTCCGAATCTACTTATTGGAAGAAAATAAGTTTCTTGAAATTTTTAATTTCGAATTGTATCCTCACGAAAGAATGTTGAAATTGAAAAAACCGCCTAATCATTCAAGTCTTTGCTTTGGAGTCTCTAAATTATACGCCCTTTGGTTGAATCATAAGGACTTACCTCAATTTTTAGTCTATTTCCTGGTAGTATACGTATAAAACTACATGAAATCCTTTACGAAACAAAAACCAGAATAATTTTTTTGTTATCTAAACGAATCCGGAAGATACATACCATCGGTAAGTTGTTCAGTAATTAAACCCTCATGAATCCATTTTTGTTGTTTCATTCCAGGTAAAACCGCTTTGAAGTATCAACTAATGTAAGAGGGATAATATTATAAACTTGTCCTTTCTCTTTTTTCACAAATATGACCGTGTCGGCTATTAGAAAGATTACCATATATAACACAAAACTTCTCCGCCGATTCCTTCTAGTCGAGCCTTTCGGTCTGTCATTATACCTCGAGAAGTAGAAAGAATTACAACCCCCATTCCGCCTAAAATTCTAGGAATTCGTTGATAGTTAGAATATATTCGTAGACCGGGTCGACTGATCCGTTTTAAATTTAAAACATATGGTCCTTTCCTATTTCTTCTATGTCGTAGGGTTAAAACCAAAAAATATTTATTGCTTTCTTGATGTTTTCTCACGTTTTCAATAAAACCTTCTTGTAAAAGGATTTTAACAATATTTTCAGTGATGTTAGTAGATGGTATTCTAACTGTTCTTTTTTTATTCATGTCAGCATTTCGTATAGAGGTTATTATGTCAGCAATAGTGTCTTTACTCATGATAAACTAAGATTTTTGTTTCCCCCGAATTTTGATATAATCAACATGCTCTTTTTCTTTTTTTCTGAATTTTTTAATATTTATGAATTCTTTTTTTTTTTTTTTATTTATATTTATGAATTATTAAAGATATATACGTGATAGATAAACAATTTACTAATTTACTAATTAATTAAATAAATTTAATCAATTTCATTCAAATACTATATTAAGGTCTTCCCCTATAATACTTCAGGTGCTAATGAAACTATTTTAGTGAAATTTAACTGTCTTAATTCCCGGGCGATCGCGCCGAAAATTCGGGTTCCTTTTGGATTTCCTTCTTGATCAATAACAACCGCAGCGTTGTCATCATATCGTATTATCATACCGTTGTCGCGTTTGAGTTCTTTACAAGTACGTACAATGACAGCTCGGACCACTTCTGATCTTTCTAGAGGTGTATTTGGTACTGCTTCCTTGATTACAGCAACAATAATGTCACCAATATGAGCATATCGTCGATTACTAGCTCCTATGATTCGAATACACATCAATTCTCGGGCCCCGCTGTTATCCGCTACATTCAAATGGGTTTGAGGTTGAATCATATCATTTTTTTATCGGTTTTTTCTTTTTCAATGCAAAGGTATAAATAAAAAAAGAAATATTATTTGTTCAAAACAAAAAAAGAAACCTGCAATTGTTTTTTTTTTCATCCCAAAAACTCCTTTCGTTTGTTTCTACACTCCTATCCAGAAAGAATGAATTGAGTTCGTATAGGCATTTTAGATGCCGCTATTGAAATAGCCCTTCTAGCTATATTTTCTGCTACTCCGCTCATTTCATAAAGTATTCTACCGGGTTTAACAACAGCTACCCAATATTCGGGAGATCCTTTCCCCGAACCCATACGTGTTTCTGTAGGTCTTACTGTAACAGGTTTGTCTGGAAATATGCGTACCCATATTTTTCCACCGCGGCGTGCATTTCGTGTCATTGCTCGCCGCCCTGCTTCTATTTGTCTAGATGTGATCCAAGCGGGTTCAAGCGCTTGAAGAGCATATCTACCGAAGCAAATACGATTACCTCGATAAGATATTCCTTTCATTCTTCCTCTGTGTTGTTTACGGAATCTGGTTCTTTTGGGGTTATAGTTGATGGTTGTTTAGCAATTCCATCCATCTCTACTACAGAACCGGACACGAGAGTTTCTTCTCATCCAGCTCCTCGCGAATTAAACAATTAAAAATAATTAAACAAAAAAAAAAATACACGGTTAATAATATATGGAATCGTGGGATTCTTTGAAATTTGATCTAATCAATTATAAATTAGAAATTTTTTGTGTTTTAATATATAATTTAACACGTATTCTATTTATAGATAATGTCGTTTTGGTAGAACGCTATAATGAATCTTTATTTTGTTTTTCCTTTTATTTCGAATCGACCAAAATTTAGAAATAAAAAAAAATTCGCGGGCGAATATTTACTCTTTCAACATTCAGTTGTAAGATTAGTCTATGACATGACCTCTCAGAATAAATGAATAGGTTTCTGGTTCGTTCCGCCATCCTACTCAATGAATCATTAGGATTCGTTTTCAATAGAATCTTATGCATTCACAGGTTCTGTCGTTCCCACCACTTCTCGATTAATGATTAGGTCTGAATTTTACAACGGAGCCTCCAATTAAATTTATTCTTGAGTCAACCTTCTCAGTCTTTATTGGCTCGGGGCTCTTGATTTTTTGTTCTATGCACGGATTTGTCTAATTATGGATCAATCAGTATTGATGCTTTATTACATTCCCTTTATATGAGATGACTCATAGACCTTACATATTGGAATTATATATCATTAATATTCTTTTTCTATCTTTCTCTCACCCTTCCATTTATCTGTATACTTTATATTGCTTTACAACCCATAATCAGATTTTTATTTATGTAAAAAAGATTTCAGTTGCTACAATGATATGACTTATATATCATATCTTGACTGGTTCTTTCTATCCAGATAACACGAAGTGATGAGTTGGTTATTAGTTCTATAGTTATCAGTTTGTACTATAGGCTGTCCATTTTTTTGAATCCCAACCCTAAAAAAACCAACGAGTCACACACTAAGCATAGCAATTATATCAAATGATTAATCGAATTTTTATTCAACCTTATAGAATTGTTCTTTTTTTTTTTTATTATTTACCAGAAAAAGAATGAAAGAGTTTGCCATTTTTCGTTTTATCACCAGATATAACTAAATATAAGTCAAGTAAGTTCTTATTATTCCTCGTCTACAAATATCCAAATTTTGATACCTAATACCCCATAGATAGTTCGAACTGCATAGGAACAATAATCAATTTTAGCTCGAATGGTTTGTAGAGGAACTCTACCTTCTCGGATCCATTCAACACGTGCAATTTCTTTTCCGTCGATACGCCCTGCAATTTGTACTTGAATCCCTTTTGTACCTGCCTGTTCAGTTAATTCAATAGCCTTTTTCATTGCTTTGCGAAATGAAACTCTATTCTTTAATTGTCCGGCTATAAATTCTGCAAGAATATTGGGGTGCCCGTAAGGATTTGCAATTCTTGTAATAGCAATGTTGAGTTTTCGGTTTACACAATTGAGTTCTTTTTGTACATGCGTCTGTAATTCTTCGATTCTTCGAGTCCTGTCTTCTATTAATAACTTGGGGAATCCCATATAGATTATGACCTGAATCAAATCGATTCTTTTTTGAATCTCTATACGTGCAATTCCCTCTACATTAGAGGATATTTTCATATTATTTTGCACATAATTTTTGATACAATCTCGTATTTTTTGATCTTCTTGTAGATCCTTTGAATAATTTTTTGGTTGTGCAAACCAAAGAGAATGATGACCTTGGGTTGCACCAAGTCTGAAACCAAGTGGATTTATTTTTTGTCCCATAATCCCCCACTACTATATATATCGTGAAACGTGACATCTGTTTGTATTTTTTTTTTATTCATTCGATTTTTTTTAAGCATAACATAATATAGCGTATTTGTATTTTTTATAATATGAAATATTCTTCCTTTAAGTATTCCTCAGCTCTAATTTATAGAATTTCCTTTTATCTATTTCTTCCTCTTCATCTAAAGATATATCTTTCAATACAATAGTTATATGACAAGTGGATCTTTTTATAGGATAACCCCGTCCTCGAGCCCGGGGCTTTAATTTTTTCACAGTTGTGCCCTCGTTGACTTCGGCTTTACTAATGATTAAACTTGTTTCGTTCAAACCCTTATTGTGATTAGCATTTGCTGCTGCAGAATAAACCAATTTTAAAATGGCATAACATGCTCGATAAGGCATAAGTTCTAGTATCATAAGTGTTTCTTCATAGGACCGCCCACGAATTTGATCAATTACTCTTCTCGCTTTGTGAGCAGACATACATATATGTTGACCTAAAGTGTATACTTCTGTATATTTCTTCACCTTTCTCTTCTGTATCATAAGATTCACCTCTCATTAATGAACGATAAGCATCTATATATTTTTTTTTTTTAATTAATTATTAACGACGGGATCTATTATCATTTTTCGCATGCCCCCGGAAATTTAGAGTAGGTGCAAATTCTCCCAATTTATGTCCTACCATACGATCCGTTATATAAATAGGCAAATGCTCCTTT